TCAACAAACAACAATTTGAATAATTAAACATGAAAAAAACGACTCTCTCATTACAGGACAAGGTAGACTAGTTCTACTAACTACAATTATTCATTACTATTTATACTTATACTAACTAATAATAATTAATAATGAATTAATAATTAATAATGTTTCACTTTTTAATAAACTTTCTAACTATAACTCGTAATAATCAAAAGTCATTATAATGGCGGTTACCTTTTGCTTTTTACAAATAAAAAGAATATCTCTATTCTACACCGAAAACGAAGACTAAAACTTTAGTTTAGTGGAAAAAGCCCCTTATCAGATTTGAACCGATGACTTACGCCTTACCATGGCGTTACTCTACCACTGAGTTAAAAGGGCCCTTTGTATTCAATTCATGAATTATAGCCATTTTCATTATGAGTTTACTGCACTGCATACTGCAAACAAATACAAATATAAATAATATATGTATATATCATGTACATATCATATATATATGGGGATTTCATTTATATTTTTAAAGTAAAGGATCAATTCGATTTACCCTCAAAAAGTGAATTTTATTTGAATAATGCAATGAATTGTTTCAAGACCGACAGTTTCCTTTTACTGACCAATCAAAACGAGATTTACTCGATTGATACATGTACCAATCTGACACTGACATGGATTCAATAGATTTTATTGAATTATATGATGAAGGTATTCGTACCCTGAACCAAATTTTTATAAAAAAGTAAAAAAGAGAATTTCTATCGTTTTTGAATTTTCTGACTTAATGTGAGATAGTGATATGTATGGCCCATTTTATCTGAACAATGAAGGAAGCAACGAGTTTGAATTTGAAGTTAAAATTAATGAGTGGAGAAGAAAAGTTAAGTGGGTTTTTACATCCTTTTCCGTTATGCTGGACCAATCACTGCCTGAACGGACATAATTCTATACCCCCTTTTCGCTATATTCGCTTATATATTATTATAATATATAAAAAAAATTCAATATATTATATATATAATATAATAAAATAAATGGAATAAAAAAAAAAATAAAAAAAAAAAAAATGAAAATAATACGGTTCATTTATTCCCATCCAATAAAAAATTCTATGGAATCATAACACAAAAGTAGAAAAGAGTGTTCGGACCTAGTCATATCATTAGATTATATTGACAATTCCAAAAAACTATACATACTATCATCATAGTATAATGACAGTCGGGCAGATATGCCCCTATCGTCTAGTGGTTCAGGACATCTCTCTTTCAAGGAGGCAGCGGGGATTCGACTTCCCCTGGGGGTACTACGAAAGGAAGTTGATCATGGATTATCCATAAGCCTAAAATGAATTCTTCCTGGGTCGATGCCCGAGCGGTTAATGGGGACGGACTGTAAATTCGTTGGCGATATGTCTACGCTGGTTCAAATCCAGCTCGGCCCAAAAATTTGCCGCTCCATAAAATAAATATGATATAACCAATGATATAAGAAATTTGTCCTACATCAAAATGGAATCCTTCTCTTTTACGGATCAAGTATTTTTTCTTATGTATCTATGTTTTTCTGATTCATTCTGACTAAGACTCTAGATTGATAATACTTAATCAAAGATTATGAAAAGAAAAATCGTTTTTTCTCGTCGAAAGGTGGATTATCCATTTTTGGCAATAAAAAAACATGGGTTACTAGTAATCTGTGTTACTTTGATTATAGTCCATATATCCGTGTTACTTTCAGTATAGTACATATCCATCCGTGTTACTTTCAGTATAGTACATATCCATGTGTATATAACATCAGTTAGTATATCATTCATGTCTCTCTTACAACACGACAAAGAAAAAAAAAAATGGTTTCAAAATAAAACCATTAAGAATAAAACCATTAAGAATATGTATACCATACACCTCGCTGGGATTGTAGTTCAATTGGTCAGAGCACCGCCCTGTCAAGGCGGAAGCTGCGGGTTCGAGCCCCGTCAGTCCCGAACTAGGATCCGATCCGTTAAATAAATGGATAAATTTATTTAACGTGAAAAAAGAAACAGAGAGCAAGATCTAATACCCAGCGGGATCCCGATTTCTTTTTTTTTATTTCGTATTTATCATCAGACAAACATGGGAATTTCCATTTCTTTCATTAGTGCCGATTGATAAGAGAGAGACATAACATAATAGTTAGATTCGGGTAGTATTCTTATATTTACTTTACTATTTTTTTTAAGAGATACTCGTCCACTTTTGTTTTTCAATATTCGTGATGAATAAAATAGAAAGGAGTACCCCCTTTTACCGAAGTACATATGCAAATTGTATTCGTTTATTGTACGAGACACAACGAACTTAACATAAGTGCCTCGACAGAGTGCTTGTCAGGGTAAATGAAAACCCCTTTGAGCTCCAACTTTATTTTTTTTGGGGGGTATCCTCAATGAATAATTGGAAACAATCTATCTCATTTTCATTCAAATAAACTAAATTGCACACTCCATTTTTGATGTATGCCTTCCAGTCCCAATTGAAGGAAGAAATACTAATAAAATAAAATAGGAGAACGAGTAATACTTCTTTTTATTAAATTCATTGGAATTATATTATATTTTTTATACTTAACTCGTCCTTTTTCCATCTCACTCCTACTCTTTTCTTTTGATCTGTGTGTTATCCATAGAATACCATACCAGTCATATAATATCTCATAATTGTATGTACTCATAATTGTATGTATAAGTATAATATAACGAAGGAGGAATATGAATATATAAGGAAGACGATAAGGTTGGGTTATTTATAGAAAAGAAAAAGTGGAAAAGGATGTAAATTCAATTGGATTCCTGATCCAATAAAGAATCCTTTTTCAAATTTAGTATAGATAAAGGATCTTCCTATGTTATACTATTCAATTCTCGACGATGAATTTATTTGATAGATCATATATTGTTATTCATAATACTGATCCGATTCAGTATTATCAGAATGCAATTCATCCCATTGAATTTACAGGAATCCAATTTCTCATCTCTATGGGATTAGATCCCGAGTTATTGTGAAGTAAAAAAACAATGAGATTATGGAAGTAAATATTCTCGCATTTATTGCTACTGCACTGTTCATTCTAGTTCCTACTGCTTTTTTACTTATCATCTACGTAAAAACAGTCAGTCAAAATGACTAATTTGATTGAAACTTGAATTATTAGTTCTTATCAATGATTGAAGTAAGACTTCAAGTCTTAAACGAAAGAAATGATCCGGCTGGAATAATAAGTATCTGAGATAATAAGTATCTTAGATAGTACTATCTAAGCCTAGATAGTATGGTATAGTTATCTACTATTATATAGTATATATTATCATATTCATTATTTTCATGGAGAGTTGTATTATATATTGATCTAGATATGGGCTTTTCCTATAAAAAAAAGCCCATATCTAGATCAATATATAATATGTATGTACATAGATTAGATATATATCTAAATAGTACATCAAAATAGCAGCCCAATTCTTTTTTTTGGCTACATTTACCTGTGTGTATTTCGATCGATCCAAAATAATCGAAGGCCAACTGTTCTAATTCTTAACCTATTTTATAATTTATTTATATAGGATGGATCCTGAGATCCATCAAAAGAATCAATGTAACAAGAATAATATGGGCATATACTAATAGAAATTTCAAATTCAATAAAAAAATAAATAAAAAAAGAGAAAAGAAAACGAAACCAAAGAATCTTTTTCTTTTTTTAGATTTCCCACCCCAATAAGCTATTGCTTGATCCATTAACAGAAAACATGATCTGCAGAGTTCTATTCTATGATAATTTATTCATATTTGTAAAAGGGAATAGGTTAATAGAGTAGACTCCTCTCCATTTTTTATGCTTTTTTTTTTTACTCATCTCATGTCTTAAGCATAAAAAATGGAGAGGAGTCTAAAAGAAAGGTGAAATACGCGATACGTGAATCACGCAACGAAAAAAGGATCTAATCTTCTTATGTGTAGAACCTCTTTTATTTGGTTTGGACAACAACTAGTCACTTCCAATAGAAAGTATGTATTGCCATAATCTAATTAGATTAGTGGAACGACTTTCTGTTCTCTTAGAACAGTAAAAGTAAAAAAAGAGGGAAACAAATACAAATAAAGAAAAAAATAAAAAACCCATTTATGGTTTTTGCTCATTGTAATATGGTAAGAACTGGTTTATTAAAATAGAATGTTTAGGAAGAATCCGGTTGAAAAAATTTTCCTATCATGCATAGATTTGAGTTTTGAAATAGAACTATAGTAAAGTAATCATTCATTGTTTGATGCAATAGTTATTATTCATTATTGTATTTTCTTATTCATTACTATATTTCAGTATAATTTTTAAACAGAGACATTCTTAAAAAATAAAAAGCTTCGCAAAACGCTCAATTAAACAATTCATACAATTAAATTACTCAACTATTAGTCCCCCTAAAGTCCACTCCTTCCCCATACTACAAGTGAGAGGGAAAATGTAAAGACTACCATTAAAGCAGCCCAAGCGAGACTTACTATATCCATATGAATTATGTCTCCTATCTCTATGAAGAAATTATTTAATTATTGATCAATAATCATAGTGGAATTAATGGCGCAGAGTCAAAATATAATTCTGACGGCTTTTAATGAACCAATCCAATGAATTTACTTGTAACAAAATTCTATCTGGTAGAATTTGGAAGTATAAGTATTAAGATTAAGTACAGATATTATACACATACCTTTTCTTGGAAAATTGGATTGCAAAGGAATACTTCCATCCTAACGCCTAACGAAATGAAACATGTGGGAATACTAAGACCTATTGTTTGTTACCCCCCCTTTTTTTTCGACTTTTACTTTTACTCTATAAAAATAAAAATAAGAGTTGATCGACTATCCTGATTGAATGTCTGATTACTCAGAGACCCTCGTGAGTCTGGATACAAAGTTTCTTCAATACTTTCCACAACTTCTAAATGGATTTCCCATCAGCCTATCCAATCTAATTCCAGATGGAGTCAGTAGACACAATTTGAGTAGTGGTAGTGAAAAAGAATTAGGAATTCTTGATACTCTTTCGTACAATCTCTTCTTCAATCCTAGGATAAAAATGGATTGTCTTTTAGTAACCTTTGGATACTTTCGACCTCTTATTTTCGTCGTTGTGAATCCCAGAATTGACTCTCACTATTTTTTTTTTCAAAAAAAAAATAGTGAGAGTCAATCATATTACTAAGTAAGACTCACTTCATTCCTATTTGTATCGGTTTGAGCCACATCCAAGTACCGGATTTTGAGAAAAACAAACTATCGATAGGCTTATACTTCTCCGGCTCCGGGGACAAAATTCTTCGAATTAAATCAGTAGAATAAGAAATCCCCCTTTTGCTTTTTGTTGATCAGGCGACACCCAGATTTGAACTGGGGATAAAGGATTTGCAGTCCCCTGCCTTACCACTTGGCCATGTCGCCAAATCCGATTCAAATCTAAAACAAAATCTAAAATAGGTAAAAAAAGAGTATTCATTCATATTCTTTTACTAAGATTCTATTACTAATTCTTTTCTTTTTTTGATCCAATCCAATTTAGATTATTCTCTTCGATTGGTTATCACACCCCTTAAAAATTCCCCTTCTCCTTCCATTGAAAAGGTAAAAAATGGATTTTCGGTCACAGACTGAAAAATTTAGTGCAAATTGGAACCATTAACTATTTTTTTTTATTTAATTAGTGAAAAGTTCTTCAATTTTTATCTCAAATTGTTGCCTTTCCTTACTGGCATAACAAATCAATTCAAATATAACAATATATATGATATGTGTATATGTAAACCCATACCCCAAAAACCAAAATTGTTACACATATACCGGGACGGGTCCTCTTTATGTACATATCCCATATCCTTATAGGGAATCGTCGTGCTTTTTTTTTCGTTTTCTATAATACAATGGAAAAGGTGGAAATTATGATATAGTGTGACCTGACTTCTGTTGCCACAAACAAAACAAAATTGCTATAAAAAAAAAAGATGAGATATGTGGATAGGTGGATAGCTATACCGGCATATACTTTATTTAGTAAATATTATTCCTATTACGCAATTAAATCATATTCCATAAATCCATATTATATATAGTAAAAAATAGTAAAAATAAAATTATATTTATACATGGTTATAGTTATATATGGTTATATAGTAATAGTTATATAGTAAAAGTAAAAAAATCCGAAAAATTTTTTCAACATAAAATAAAATGAACTTTAACTAAAGGGAAACCCATATTACTACTGGCCTTTTTTATCTCATTCATAGAGATTCGATTTCATTCTGAATCCATTTATTTTTTTGGTACCCAATCAATCTAATCGTATTATCATAATAATAGGTAGAAGTTGGATGAATTTTTATATTCTATATAAGACTCCATAGGTGTAAGTAACGGAATTTTTCTGGGAATGCTTTATTTTATAAATTTATTTCCATTTGTACCTGTCGCAAATTCGAACTTGCGTCGAAAATACTCTTCATTCCTCTGTTTCATTTCCGTTCTCATACGTATGAAGTGGGGTTGTCTAAAATTTCATGTGATTCAGTAAACGGAATATACATTCCATCATTGCGAAATCGATCCATATGGATCGGTAAATAGTGAGCTAATAATGGGATTTTTCGATAAAGTGGAAACTTTAAAATTAAGATGCTCTGGGATGATGGAAATGAGGGAATGTCCACAATACCTGGATTTAGTCAGATCCAATTTGAGGGATTTTGTAGGTTTATTAATGAGGGCTTGACAGAAGAATTTCATAAGTTTCCGAAAATTGAAGACACAGATCAAGAAATTGAATTTAAATTATTTGTAGAAAGATCTCAATTGGTAGAACCCTTGATAAATGAAAGAAATGCTGTGTATGAATCACTCACATATTCTTCTGAATTATATGTACCCGCGGGATTAATTTGGAAAACCGGTAGAGATATGCAAGAAGAAACCATTTTTATTGGAAACATTCCAATAATGAATTCCCTGGGAACCTTTATAATAAATGGAATATACAGAATTGTGATCAATCAAATATTGCAAAGTCCTGGTATTTACTACCGTTCAGAATTGGACCATAACGGAATTTCTGTCTATACCAGCACCATAATATCAGATTGGGGGGGGAGATCAGAATTAGAGATTGATAGAAAATCAAGGATATGGGCCCGTGTGAGTAGGAAACAAAAAATATCTATTCTAGTTCTATCGTCGGCTATGGGTTCGAATCTAAGAGAAATTCTGGATAATGTTTGTTACCCTGAAATTTTATTGTCTTTCCTGAATGATAAGGAGAAAAAAAAGATTGGGTCAAAAGAAAGTGCTATTTTGGAATTTTATCAACAATTTGCTTGTGTAGGCGGGGATCCGATATTTTCTGAGTCTTTATGTAAGGAATTACAAAAGAAATTTTTTCAACAAAGATGTGAATTAGGCAGGATTGGTCGACGAAATATGAACCGTCGACTGAATCTTGATATACCTCAGAACAATACATTTTTGTTACCACGAGATGTATTGGCTGCTGTGGATCATTTGATCGGAATGAAATTTGGAATGGGTACACTTGATGATATGAATCACTTGAAAAATAAACGTATTCGTTCTATAGCGGACTTACTACAGGATCAATTTGGACTGGCTCTTGTTCGTTTAGAAAACGCAGTTCGAGGAACTATATCTGGAGCAATTCGTCATAAGTTGATACCGACTCCTCAAAATTTGGTAACTTCAACTTCATTAACAACCACTTATGAATCGTTTTTTGGCCTACATCCTTTATCTCAAGTTTTGGACCGAACTAATCCATTGACACAAATTGTTCATGGACGAAAATTGAGTTATTTGGGTCCTGGAGGATTGACGGGGAAAACTGCTAGTTTTCGGATACGAGATATTCATCCTAGCCACTATGGACGTATTTGTCCAATTGACACGTCCGAAGGAATCAATGTTGGACTTATTGGATCCTTAGCCATTCATGTGAGGATTGGCCATTGGGGATCTATAAAGAGTCCGTTTTATGAAATATCTGAAAGATCAAAAAAAGAGGCACAGATAGTTTATTTATCACCAAATAGAGATGAATATTATAGGGTAGCAGCTGGAAATTCTTTGGCCTTGAATCAGAGTATTCAGGAAGAACAGGTTGTTCCAGCTCGATACCGTCAAGAGTTCCTTACTATTGCATGGGAACAGATTCATCTTAGAAGTATTTTTCCCTTCCAATATTTTTCTATTGGAGCTTCTCTCATTCCTTTTATCGAGCATAATGATGCGAATCGGGCTTTAATGAGTTCTAATATGCAGCGCCAAGCAGTTCCTCTTTCTCAGTCCGAGAGGTGCATTGTTGGAACTGGACTGGAACGTCAAACGGCTTTAGATTCGGGAGTTTCCGCTATAGCCGAACACGAGGGAAAGATCATTTATACTGATCCTGACAAGATTCTTTTTGCAAGTAATGTAGACACTACTATAAGTATTCCATTAGTTATCTGTCAACGTTCCAACAAAAATACTTGTATGCATCAAAAACCTCAGGTTTCACGAGGTAAATGCATTAAAAAGGGACAAATTTTAGCAGACGGTGCGGCTACAGTTGCTGGGGAACTCGCTTTAGGAAAAAATGTATTAGTAGCTTATATGCCATGGGAAGGTTACAATTTTGAAGATGCAGTACTAATTAGCGAACGTTTGGTATATGAAGATATTTATACTTCTTTTCACATCCGGAAATATGAAATTAAGACTCATATGACAAGCCAAGGACCTGAAAGAATCACTAGGGAAATACCACATCTAGAGGCTCATTTACTCCGCAATTTAGACAGAAATGGAGTTGTGATGCTGGGATCTTGGGTGGAAACAGGTGATATTTTAGTAGGAAAATTAAGGCCTCAGACGGCAAACGAATCCTCGTACGCTCCAGAGGATAGATTATTAAGAGCCATTCTTGGAATTCAGGTATCCACTGCAAAAGAAACTTCTCTAAAACTACCTATAGGCGGAAGAGGGCGCGTTATTGACGTGAGATGGATCCGGAAAAAGGGGGGTTCCTGTTATAATTTAGAAATGATTCGTGTATATATTTCACAGAAACGTGAAATCAAAGTAGGTGATAAAGTAGCTGGAAGACATGGGAATAAAGGTATCGTTTCAAAAATTTTGCCTAGACAAGATATGCCTTATTTGCAAGATGGAACACCTGTTGATATGGTCTTCAACCCATTAGGAGTACCATCACGAATGAATGTGGGACAGATATTTGAATGTTCACTCGGGTTAGCGGGGGATCTGTTAAAAAGACATTATAGAATAGCATCTTTTGATGAGAGATATGAGCAAGAGGCTTCGAGAAAGCTAGTGTTTTCTGAATTATATGAAGCCAGTAAGCAAACAAAAAATCCATGGGTATTTGAACCGGAATATCCGGGAAAAAGCAGAATATTTGATGGAAGAACAGGAAATCCTTTTGAACAACCTGTCTTAATAGGAAAGTCCTATATTTTAAAATTAATTCATCAAGTTGATGATAAAATCCATGGACGTTCTAGTGGACATTACGCACTTGTTACACAACAACCCCTTAGAGGAAGGGCGAAGCAAGGGGGACAACGAGTAGGAGAAATGGAAGTTTGGGCTTTAGAGGGATTTGGTGTTGCTCATATTTTACAAGAGATGCTTACTCATAAATCTGATCATATTAGAGCTCGTCAAGAAGTACTTGGTGCTACGATCATTGGAGGAAGAGTATCTAACCCAGAAGATGCTCCAGAATCTTTTCGATTGCTCGTTCGAGAACTACGATCTTTAGCTATAGAACTGAATCATTTCCTTGTATCTGAGAAGAACTTCCAGATTAATAGGAAGGAAGCTTGATCTGAATGAATCAGAATTTCTATTCTATGATTGACCGGTATAAACATCAACAACTTCGAATTAGCCTAGTTTCTCCT